TGAAGAGAGAAACAAAGAATATCACTACTGTATAAACAAAGAGTTTGAGAGTAAGCATTACAAAATCTCCAAKATMATTTTTTTAGGGGAATAGATTACCCATTTTTTTCGTACCGCATATGCTATAATDAHGTGTGTGTGTTTTTTTTTTTTTTTTTTTTTCAAAAAATCATGAATTTAGGAGAATATTGAAGATTTCATCGAAAACTTACAGCAGCTTGCCAAACAAAGGCTAAGAGAAAAAAGAATAGAGGTATGATAGGCATAATGTCTATGAGTGGATTGAAAAAAGCATAAGCCTCGGGCAATTTGGCGAAGAAAAAACTACTCGAACTCAAATAAGGGATAGAATTAAGACAGATACAGATTAAACTAAAGATATTAAGCATAACAAAAATTTCGTTCTTGTAGATTAGATAATTTAATTTTGATTGAGTCATTTTTATAATATAAGGTAAAAATGAAAAAGGCAGGCCAAACAATCCTTCTTTTTCTTTGAACTATCCCAAATCAAAAACCCCTTTCAATTCTCAAACGAGAATACAAAGAATTATACTTTCATACAATATCTTAATAGAATTCAATGTAATGATCAATGAATTTTTTGATTCTATATGTATAGAAACCTAGCAACAATATATTACATACTAGAATTGACGAATAACCAATACTAATATAATATTAGTATTTATTAGTGTTGAATAGAAATTCAAATGGGGCGTGGCCAAGCGGTAAGGCAACGGGTTTTGGTCCCGTTACTCGGAGGTTCGAATCCTTCCGTCCCAGACCCTTTCTGCTATAAAGGGCAGATTGGATCACATTGTTTCCAATATTAAACAGAAAATTGTTAAAGAGAACAATCTTTCGTTCTGAATTCTAAGAATGATTCTTAAGAATTTTTTTGGTTTCTTACAAACAGAATCAAGTGTCAAATGCAGTTGGAAATAAAGATCTTTAATTTTTTAACTTAATTTTTATGATATAAATCTTTGCTTTGGTATTCGAAGAAGTGCAATAAATCTATATATTATCGATAAACTTTCCAACCTTCGTGGGTCATTGGAATAGTTTATTTGATTAAAAATAGATTTTATTCTGGAATTGGGAATTCATTAGAGCCCCTTTCTTTTAGGTTTTTAATTTATTTGTTCAAGAAAAAAAAGGATCCTTCATGATTGATCGTCCCGAACAATCTGTTGAAAATTTCAATAAATCTTAAGCAAACTAAACTCATTTATTCTTTATTTTTGTTATGTATTGTATTTCATTCTTATGTATTGTATTTAATTCTATTAATATGATATGGGGTTAAAAAAGGGATCCTTCCTGAGTAAGACTTTTCCGGAAAGTAAGGAAAGGAAAATATTATTATATCTATAAATAGTCTCTATAATATTAAATTATAGAGACTATTTATAGATATAATATAAAATCAAAACTATACGGCCGGCCATATCATTATATATAATAATATATACATATATCAGTTGATCCAATGACTATTCATGATTTCATATTGAATCAATTCCATATCAGTTTGAAATTAAATTAAGAGAAATGTTATGGTAAAACTTCGTTTGAAACGATGTGGTAGAAAGCAACGTGCGACTTGAAGGACATGATTGACTGTGGATTCTTACATCCGCCATTTTCTATAAGAATGAAGATGCTCTTGGCTCGACATAGTTTGTTCTTTTTACTAGGAACCTAATTTGTGTTGGGTTCTAATCTAAATAAAAAGTACATGATGAAGCTCGAGCAGAAAGGATTGAGATTCATTTATCGGGGGGAAGAATCTAGGGTTAGTGACAATAAAAATCAATAAGTTGAACCAACTTTGTAAATATATCCTCTATAATATAAATTTTTAATATAAATGGATAAATTATATAAATTGAAAAGGGTTAAAATTCAAACAAGTTTGAAATAAAAAAGAAAATAAGTAATATTTGTCGGAATTCATAAAACTATTTCGATCAAAAGTGTATCACAAGGGAATCAATCTCTCTTATTTTTTTCTATAGAAAGAAATAATAAAAAAAAAAAAAAACAAAGGGTATGTTGCTGCCCTTTTGAAAGGAGTAAGGATCACCGAAGTAATGTCTAAACCCAATGATTTCACAAAACAAAAATAAAGGATTCCGGAACAAGGAAACACTATTTTCAATTGTCTCAACAATTGGATCAAAATGCGGAATAAAAATTGATTCGAGACAAACAAAAGAGGTTAGAGACGGCTCAATAAATATCTAAGGATTTCCTCAGAATTACCCAACTTGAGTTATGAGTACGAATGAGATCTTTTTAACTTTCGTAAGGAAAGAGGAAGAAAAAACCACTTTAATCATAGTCTAATTCATTATTTATTCAGTATTTTATGGATATATTTGCCGTTATATACAGAAATTAGAATCATTTTTTCTCGAGCCGTATGAGGATAAAGCCTCCTATACGTTTCTAGGGGGGGGCATTGTTTATCTACATCTATCCCGATGAGCCATCTATCGAATCGTTGCAATTGATGTTCGATCCCGAAGAGAAGGAAGAGATCTTCGGAAGGTAGGTTTTTACGATCCGATAAAGAATCAAACCTATTCAAATGTTCCCGCTATTCTATATTTCCTTGAAAATGGCGCTCAACCCACAGTAACTGTTCATGATATTTTAAGGAAGACAGAATTATTTAAAGAAGGAATATTGGGTTAATTGTTAATTTAATAAAAATAAAAAAATTGAATAAAAAAGAGAGGGTACTAGCATCTATACTTTGTATAATTATTTCTCCATAATTTGTTTGCTCTTTTTTTTGCTCACTCATTATTTTATTATTTATTTTTTATTGTGGGAATTTAATTTACCGACAAAGACAGGGTGAATTTCGGTTATTGTACCTCTTTTGATTGAATCAACTCGATATTTTTCTCTACCCTGCCTTTATTTATTTTTGCATTCAAATTTATTTTTTTACTTATATTGTGCCAATCCAACACAAGGCCTTAATTTGATTTATTTAGAATTTTTTTCTCAGCATTCTATATCATATTGACAATGGTGTACCGAACAAATATAATTTGATCGTAGATAAATAAAATGGATCTGTTTATTCCTGCCTCATATTTATTTTTTTTTTTACGTCTTGTATACCAGTAAATTCAGTAAACACATCCTTATGACTAAGATGACTAAGGCTAAAGCGAAGGAAAAAAAAAAAATGGAATGGATCAAGAGAAAAATAGGTATAAGTTTTGATTATAGATATTAGATATATCTATATGAGAATTTATTTGAGAATTTATTATTTTTTAATCCAATCCTACCTATTTTAGTGGATTGGTGTTTATAATTGATTAAAAAAAATCTTTCTTTTAAATTTAATTTGTTGCTAGTTCAATCTTTTTATTTTGGCGGGATGGGATCAAATTTTTTTTTTATCGTATCTACAATCCGGGTTGCTAACTCAACGGTAGAGTACTCGGCTTTTAAGTGCGACTATGATCTTTTACACATTTGGATGAAGCAACGAATTCGTCCAGACTATTGGTAGAGTCTATATAAGACCACGACTGATCTTAAAAGGTAATGAAGGAAAAAACAGCATGTCGTAATAATTTTTTTATTAAAATTAAAATAGAACTTTTAATTTATCCTTAACTTAACTGTATATATATATATTATTAATTGTTTTTATTTTTGGAAGGAGACAAAATAAATTTACAGTTGGGTCTAGTGAATAAATGGATAGCGTCTTTTAGTCCTAAATTTTGGTAAAACAAAAAGCAACGAGCTTATATTCTTAAAATTGGAATAATTACCCGATCTAATTTGGATGTTAAAAATAGATTAGTGCCAGTGCAGAAAAAGGTTTTTATGCGAGTAAATCATTGATTATTTTTTATTTTTTTATGAAAAAAAATCCTAACTATTCTCTTGGAGACGGATGTGTAGAAGAAACAGTATACTGATAAAGTAAAGAGAATCTAATTTTTCCAAAATCAAAAGAGCGATCGGGTTGCAAAAATAAAGGATTTTTTACCCTCTTTTAACAAAGGATAAAACCTATAGAAAAGGAGAGGAAAAGGATCCTGTTGATTGGATTCTAGGTCTCCGGGGTCTATCTTTATTTTTTAACTATATATACTGTAATTATATACCCTGTTCGGACCATATTGCACTATGTATCATTTGATAATCCAAGAAATGCCTCCTGTCTTGTGTCTCTGTTTCAAGTAGAAAAATGTAAATGGAAGAATTACAAGAGTATTTAAAAAAAGATAGATCTCCGCAACAACACTTCCTATATCCGCTTCTCTTGCAGGAGTATATTTACACACTTGCTCATGATGATAGTTTCAATGGTTCGATTTTTTACGAACCTATCGAATTTATTGGTTATGACAATAAATTAAGTTTAGTACTTGTAAAACGTTTAATTATTCGAATGTATCAACAGAATTTTTTGATTTATTTGGTTAATGATTCTAATCAAAATAGATTCGGTGGACACACCAATTATTTTTATTCTCATTTTTTTTATTCTCAAATGGTATCAAAGGGTTTTTCAGTCATTGTGGAAATTCCATTCTCGCTACGATTAGTATCTTCCTCCGAAGAAAAAGAAATACCAAAATCTCAGAATTTAGGATCTATTCATTCAATATTTCCTTTTTTAGAGGACAAATTATCTCATTTAAATAATGTTTCAGATATACTAATACCCCATCCTATCCATTTTGAAATTTTGGTTCAAATCCTTCAATGCTGGATTCAAGATGTTCCCTCTTTACATTTATTGCGATTCTTTCTACATAAATATCAGAATCTGAATAAAACTATTCAGAGTAATAAAACTATTTATGTTTTTTCAAAAGAAAATAAAAGACTATTTTGGTTCTTGTACAATTCTTATGTATCTGAATGCGAATTTTTATTAGTTTTTTTTCATAAACAATCCTGTTATTTACGATCAATATCTTCTGGAGCCTTTCTTGAACGTTCACATT